ATCCATATCCATTAAAATGGAATTTTTAATTTAATAATAATTAAGAACTATTATAAAAAAGCAGATTTCCCTCTTTTTTCCTGACCGGGTGTCAATAAAGTTATGAAAGATTTTGATTTATTTATCTCTTATTTTATATATAATGGATTTACCTGGACTAATACATGATTTTCTTTTAGTCTTTCTGGGATTGGGTCTTATATTAGGGGGTCTGGGAGTAGTATTACTTCCCAATCCCATTTATTCTGCCTTTTCGTTGGGATTTGTTTTTGTTTGTATATCTTTATTCTATATTCTATCAAACTCGCATTTTGTAGCTGCCGCGCAGCTCCTTATTTACGTAGGAGCCATAAATGTTTTAATCATTTTTGCTGTGATGTTCATAAATGGTTCAGAATATTCAAAAGATTTCCGCCTTTGGACCGTGGGAGATGGAGTAACTTCCGTGGTCTGCACAAGTATTTTTTTTTCACTAATTACTACTATTCCAGATACGTCATGGTACGGGATTATTTGGACTACAAAAGCAAGCCAGATTATAGAGCAAGATCTGATAAGTAATAGTCAACAAATTGGGATTCATTTATCAACAGATTTTTTTATTCCGTTTGAATTTATTTCACTAATTCTTTTAGTTGCGTTAATCGGCGCAATTGCTGTAGCTCGTCAATAATAACTCTTTAGAACCGGAAAAACCTTGTTATGAGCTATCACATGCATTTCCTTTTTCTATTTGACTTTGGATATAAAAGAGAAAGTCTTTATTAGTTTGATCTATTCCCAATATATTCCTTTATTTCATTATTCTAGTCAATCCAATTGGTTAAATTGTTGTTCATATTGAAATGAATCGAGATTGATAAGGAGTTGGTTAATGATGCTCGAACATGTACTTGTTTTGAGTGCCTATTTATTTTCTGTCGGTCTATATGGATTGATTACAAGTAGAAATATGGTTAGAGCTCTTATGTGTCTTGAACTTATATTAAATGCGGTTAATCTCAATTTTGTAACATTTTCTGATTTTTTTGATAGTCGTCAATTAAAAGGAGCAATTTTTTCTATTTTTGTTATAGCTATTGCAGCTGCTGAAGCCGCTATTGGACTCGCTATTGTTTCATCAATTTATCGTAACAGAAAATCAACTCGTATAAATCAATCTAATTTGTTGAATAAGTAATATTATCCTATTAAAATAAAATTATAATTTTCATAAATCAATTAAAATTAGCATGTGTGCCACGTAAGGTATGATCATGTTATCACAAAGATAAGAAATCAAAGTAGTTTGGCACTGTCAATCCAGAAAAAACCGGGTAACTCATCGATTCATCTAGTATTAGTATTTAAATATATAATTCATTTATCAATTTACTAGATTGAAACTTTATCACGTTCAAAAATATCGATCCAATGTCGCATTCAGTAAAGATTTATGATACATGTATTGGGTGTACTCAATGTGTCCGAGCCTGTCCTACGGATGTATTAGAAATGATACCTTGGGACGGATGTAAAGCCAAACAAATAGCTTCCGCTCCAAGAACAGAGGATTGTGTCGGCTGTAAGAGATGCGAATCCGCCTGCCCAACGGATTTCTTGAGTGTTCGAGTTTATTTATGGCATGAAACAACCCGCAGTATGGGTATAGCTTATTAATACGTTACAGAAACCTCTCCTTGAGTCCATTTTTTTTTACCGCCAAAACCTGTGCCCAAAAATATCTTATTTTTGGGCACAGGTTTTTCTGGTCCAAGCGTATCTTGTCTTTACCACGAACAAATTTCCTTGGTTAACAATAATTGTAGTTTTACCAATATTTGCGGGTTCCTTAATTTTCTTTCTTCCCCATAAAGGAAATAGGGTAATTAGGTGGTATACTATATGTATATGCATGTTAGAACTTCTTCTAACAACCTATGTATTCTGTTATCATTTCCAATTGGACGATCCATTAATCCAACTAGTAGACGACTATAAATGGATCAATTTTTTTGATTTCCGTTGGAAATTAGGAATAGATGGACTGTCTATAGGACCCGTTTTATTAACAGGATTTATCACTACTTTAGCTACCTTAGCGGCCTGGCCTGTTACTCGGGATTCTCGATTATTCCATTTCTTGATGTTAGCAATGTACAGCGGTCAAATAGGATCATTTTCTTCTCGGGACCTTTTACTTTTTTTTATCATGTGGGAATTAGAATTAATTCCGGTTTATCTACTTCTATCCATGTGGGGAGGAAAGAAACGTCTCTATTCAGCCACAAAATTTATTTTGTACACGGCGGGGGGTTCCATTTTTCTCTTAATGGGAGTTCTGGGTATCGGTTTATATGGTTCTAATGAACCAACATTAAATTTTGAAACATCAGTTAATCAGTCGTATCCTGTGGCTTTGGAAATAATATTCTATATTGGATTTTTTATCGCTTTTGCTGTCAAATTACCGATTCTACCCCTACATACATGGTTACCAGATACCCACGGAGAGGCACAT